CATAAATCTATTCAATCTAGATTCTAATATAATTCATAATATTTATTTTTATATAAATATATAATAACAAATTACTAAAAAGATTAATAAAAAAAAGAAAATATACGAAGAAATTCGTCCACCCCCCACATATTTGATAGCTTCTCCCATAAAAAAACTTGAAATACCAACTCCATTTGGAATTCCATCAATTATTTGTCTATCAAAAAAATAATTGAATTTAGCTAACTTTCTTACACTCGCAATTAAAGATACTTCAAAAAAAGCATCTATATAACCACGATTATATGACCAATCATATATAACATTGATTATCTTATCAGGAATAATTTTTTTAGTAACACTTTTTTGAAATAAATTGAATACGTTCAAGTTTTGTAAAGAAGAAAAAACAGGTTTATAGAGAAAAGACGCTATCAATATTCCGAAAAAAGCTATACTCACCGAAAAAGTTGCATTTGTAAAAAATTCATACCAATCGACAGAATTCTTTGAATTTTGATGTAAAAGGTCTATAGACGGAATTAACAATTTGGATAAGATATCCAAATCTATTCCATCTTGGCTGAAAGAAATTCCAATGGACCCAACGAAGAAAGTAAATAATACTAATACAAGCATAGAAAATAGCATAGTATTATCAGATTCATGAGGATAAAAAAAGGAAATGTTTTTAGTACCAAAATAGGTACTCTCAACAAAAAGACGTTTTATGCTTTTTACATTTCGATTAATTGTATTCGAATATTTCCTCTTCCGAAAAAAAGAAGTCCTTTCATTATTATTCATTGTTAATAAACCTAATAAATGAATTTTCTTTTTTAATTTCTTTTTTCCTTCTTTGCCCCATAAAGATATTGAATAGAATGAACTATTTTTCTTTCCGTTGAAATTTTGAAAATGAACGTTTAAATATCCTTCAAAAACTAGTAAATAGATTCGAAACATATAAAATGCAGTTAATCCTGCTGTGGAACAAGCTATTATTGCGAAAATCGGTGAATACAACCAACTATCATTAAGAATCTCATCCTTGGACCAAAAACAAGCAAAAGGTGGAATACCACAAAGAGAAAGTGTACCTATTAAAAAAGCGGTTTTTGTAATTGGCGCATGTTTTGTTAAACCGCCCATAAGAACCATATTTTGACTTTTATCTGGAGAATATCCAACAATTGCTTCCATTGAATGGATAATGGATCCAGATCCTAAAAACAACAATGCTTTTGAATAAGCATGAGTAATCAAATGAAATAAAGCGGCTCGATAAGAGCCCATACCTAAAGCTAACATCATATAACCCAATTGAGACATTGTAGAATAGGCCAAATTTTTCTTAATATCTTTTTGAGCAATAGCTAAAGTTGCTCCTAATACTACTGTTATTATACCTATCAAAGCTATTCCACTCATTATGAAGGGTATAACTGTGAAAAGGGGAAGAAGACGAGCTACAAGAAAAATTCCTGCTGCTACCATAGTAGCAGCGTGTATAAGAGCCGAAATAGGGGTAGGCCCTTCCATAGCATCCGGTAACCAGACATGAAGAGGGAATTGGGCAGATTTCGCAACTGATCCACAAAATAATAAGAAGGCGCAGAAAGTAACAAAAAAAATATTAACCTCATTCTTATAAATCAAGTTATTAAATATTTGAAATAAATCCCGAAATTCCAAACTACCCGTTATCCAATAAAGACCTAAAATTCCTAATAATAAACCAAAATCCCCTACACGATTAGTTACAAATGCTTTTTGACAAGCCTTTGCCGCAATAGGACGTGTAAACCAAAAACCTATTAATAGATAAGAACACATTCCAACCAATTCCCAAAAAATATAAACTTGTATCAAATTGGAACTTGTAACTAATCCCAACATTGAAGTATTAAAAAAACTCAGATAAGTAAAAAATCTCAAATATCCTTGATCATGAGACATATAATTATCACTATAAAAAAGAACCAGAATACCAACAGTAGTGATTAATATTGACATAATAGAAGTAAGTGAATCGAACAAGTAACCAAACTCTAAAGAAATATCATTATTTATAGTCCAAGACCATACATATTGATAGATTGAACTGTTCTGGATTTGATGAATAGATAGATCGATCGAAAAAATCATAACTATTATTAACAATAAAATACTAGGAAAAGCCCACATACGGCGAAGATTTTTTGTTGCCGTGGGAAAAAGTAGAAGTCCTACCCCTATTAAAATAGGAACTGGAAGTGGGAGGAAAGGTATGATCCATGAAAATTGATGTGTATATTCCATACAAAAAAAAAAAATAAAGAATAAAAAATATTTTGATTCTTAATGAATTTTCTTTCTTATTCGTTTGTTTTATCTCTTTTGTAAAAGGTTCGGTTAATAAAAAAGTGGATATATAAATAGAATTTGAGATTTTTTTTAATTTTTCTGAATCGTTGCACAATATTTCCAATATCCCAAAGTACAAAGTAAAAATAGACCCATAACCAAATTAAATTCGAATATATTATTATTTTCTATTAAGAATTAAGAAATATTAATTACTATTTAGAATTACTATAGTTAGTAATAATATTTTATATTAAGAAATATTAAATTACTAGAAATAATAAATTATATATATATTATAATAAAAATAAATAAAAACGAAATTTGTAAAATTATTATCTATAGACTGAGGATAAAAAATTACACCAAAACTAAGAACATTCGTTTCTTTTGCTATATGAATGAATCAGAAAAAACATATGAAAAGACCCGATAAAATAATCTTATTATTATTCAGAAAAATTAGTTCATTTTGAACTAATCGATACATTGATACATTACAATTACATTACAATAAAAGGAGATCTAGATATATATGTTTGGAAAGATTTTGAAAAGGTTTCTAATATTCAATGTTTTTACTTTAGATAGAAATAGAAAAAAATAGGAAGGATAGCTAAGACGACATATGGCTAATTAAAGAATATTTCGTTTTCATTTAAAGAACAAATGTCTTTCACATTCAACTATAGCAATAAAAAAATTATATTAATTATATGGCAGTTCCAAAAAAGCGCACTTCTATATCAAAAAAAAAAATTCGTAAGAATTTTTGGAAAAAAAAGGGATATTGGACAGCATTGAAAGCCTTTTCATTAGCGCAATCCATTTTGACAGGGAAATCAAAAAGTTTTTTTTGTAACAAATAAAAATGTTGCAATAATCTGAATTAGCTCGATTCAAAGAGTATTCTTTATATTCTTTATTATTATTAGTATAATAATAATAAAGAATATTTAGTAATATAAGAATATTTAATATTGACCATATATTTAGCATATATTATAATATATATATTATAATTATAATATATGCTGAATATATAATCTAAATTTTTTAGAATCTAGTGTAATAATAATAATAGATATACAAATTAACGTTAAGGATTTCATTGAAAAAATGGAAATGCATTTCTTTAGAGTCATAAAATGAATGAAATAATTAAAAAATGAGTCATAAACAACTACAACAAAATGTTTTTTTCATTAATTCCTAGATTGAAGTCAGAACTATCTAGTTTCAGTTTCAACAGTGCTTTTTTTGAATTAGAAAAAGTGTAAACTACGAAAAACCCATTCTCCGTTGTTAAATTTGAAAACTAACACTGGAAATGAAAAAAAACAAGAATACAACTTAACTTCGTATTGAAATCGAAACGTTCTATTTTTTTTTTTATTTGAATATTTTTTTCGATTTTATTACTATACTTCTAGACTTCTAGTTTATAGTTAATGTGAATTTATAGTATAGAATTAGAATAATAATAGAATTCTTCAAATTTTTTATTGTTTAGTAAAGAAATGTACTAAATTAATATAATATTCAAATTCCACGTTAATTGATTCTTTGAATCTCGACGATTGACTAATGAATCGGTTATTATGATTTCGAGTAAGCCGCTATGGTGAAATTGGTAGACACGCTGCTCTTAGGAAGCAGTGCTAGAGCATCTCGGTTCGAGTCCGAGTAGCGGCATGGCATCCTATATCTATATTCTAAAAGAATAAGTCCTATAATGAATTCAATTCCCGATTCCTATCCTAGTATTCATACCTTTTTTATTTTCATTATAGATATTTATTTTCATTATATATATATGATATTTTCAACTTTAGAGCATATATTAACTCATATATCGTTTTCGGTCATATCTATTGTAATTTCAATTCATTTAATAACCTTATTAGTCAATGAAATCGTAGAATTATATGATTTGTCCAAAAAAGCTATGACAATAACTTTTTTCTGTGTAACGGGATTGTTAATTACTCGTTGGTTTTTTTCGGGCCATTTACCATTTAGTGATTTATATGAATCCTTAATCTTTCTTTCATGGGGTTTTTCCATTTTTCATATGGTTCCTTTTTTTAAAAAGGATAAAAACCTTTTAAGTACAATAATCGCACCAAGTGTTATTTTTACCCAAGGCTTTGCGACTTCAGGTCTTTTAACCAAAATGCATCAATCCGTAATATTAGTACCCGCTCTACAATCCCATTGGCTAATGATGCACGTCAGTATGATGATATTCGGATATGCAGCTCTTTTATGTGGATCTTTATTATCAGTGGCTATTTTAGTCATTACGTTTCAAGAAAGAATCCAAATTCTTGCTTTTACCAAGAATTTGGATTCTTTAAATAAATCATTTGATTTTGCTGAAATCAAATACATGAATATGAATGAACGAAAGAATGTTTTACGGACAACTTCTTCTTCTAGAAATTATTACAGGTCTCAATTTATTCAACAATTGGATCGTTGGGGTTATCGTATTATTAGTCTAGGTTTTCTCTTTTTAACAATAGGTATTCTTTCAGGAGCAGTATGGGCTAACGAGGCATGGGGATCATATTGGAATTGGGATCCAAAGGAAACTTGGGCCTTTATTACGTGGACCATATTCGCGATTTATTTACATACTAGAAAAACTAAAAAATTAGAAGGTGTAAATTCTTCAATAGTGGCCTCTATAGGATTTCTTATAATTTGGGTATGTTATTTGGGGATCAATCTATTAGGAATAGGACTACATAGTTATGGTTCATTTATATCTAATTGAATTAAAAAAATGAGTAACGAACTTAACCTGAGAAATAAAAATATGGAAAGCATATATATACTTTCCATAAATTAAACTTCCCAAAAATCGTCGAGAACCCTTTGAATCATTACATTACTTGATTTTAAGGGTTCTCACAAACAAAAAACATATTCGATTACAATTCAAATTTTTTTTTAAGTGAATCTAACATAAAAATCTTTGTCCAAAAGGTTTTTTTCTCTTTTTTATTTATTGGTTTTGTTTTATTCATTTATTCAAGAAAACAAACTATCTATCAAAAATTAGATAGAATAGCTTCAACTTTCTCAACCGAGAATGAGAAAATGAAATCTGGATAAATACCAATACCTATTACGGGTATAAGGATAGAAATAGAAATAAATAATTCTCTCGGCCCAGAATCAAAAAAATAAGAGTTTGGTGTATTAAAAAACTTGTATCCATAAAACATCTGCCGTAAGATAGATAATAAATAAATAGGAGTTAATATCATTCCAATTGCTGTTACAAAAGTAATTAGTATTTTCATCATGAAAAGATATTTTTGACTAGTAATTATTCCAAAAAAAACTATCAATTCTGCAACAAAACCGCTCATGCCCGGTAATGCAAGAGAAGCCATCGATAAGATAGTAAAAATCGTGAATATTTTGGGCATTGGGATAGCCATTCCGCCCATTTCGTCAAGATTAAGAAGACGTAGTCTATCATAACTAGTTCCTGCCAAGAAAAAAAGCGCAGCGCCAATAAATCCATGAGATATTATTTGTAAAATGGCCCCGTTGAGCCCAGTATCACTTATGGAACCAATTCCTATAATAAGGAAACCCATATGAGATACCGAGGAATAAGCTATTCTTTTTTTTAAATTACGTTGACCAAAAGATGTTGAAGCAGCATAGATTATTTGAATAGAACCTAATATCATTAACCAGGGGCAAAATATGGAATGAGCATGGGAAAATAATTCCATATTAATTCGAACCAACCCATATGCTCCCATTTTTAATAAGATTCCGGCTAAAAGCATACAAGTGCTGTAATGTGCCTCTCCGTGGGTATCTGGTAACCATGTATGTAAGGGTATAATCGGCGATTTGACAGCAAAAGCAATAAGAAATGCCATATAGAATATTATTTCTAGCGCCACAGGATACGATTGATTAGTTAATGTTTCAAAATTTAATGTTGGTTCATTCGAACCATATAAACTGATACCCAGAATTCCCATTAATAAAAAAACAGAACTTCCCGCAGTGTACAAAATAAACTTTGTAGCTGAATACAAACGTTTCTTTCCTCCCCACATGGCTAAAAGTAGATAAACGGGAATTAATTCCAATTCCCACATGATGAAAAAAAGTAAAATGTCTCGAGAAGAAAATAGTCCTATTTGACCGCTATACATTGCTAACATCAGGAAATAGAATAATTGGTATTCTCGAGTAACTGGCTGAGCCGCTAACGTGGCTAAAGTGGTGATAAATCCCGTTAGTAAGATAGGTCCTATAGAGAGTCCATCTATTCCGAAGCTCCAGTAAAAATCAAAAAAATTGATCCATTTATAATTCTCCGTTAGTTGGATTAGTGGATCATCCAATTGGAAATGATAACAAAATGCATAGGTTGTTAGAAGGAGATCAATTAAGCATATACAAATGCTATACCACCTAATTACCTTATTTCCCTTATGAGGAAATAAGAAAATTAAAGAACCCCCGACTATTGGCAAAACTACAACTATTGTTAACCAAGGAAAATAATTCGTGATAAAAATAAGATACACTTGGGCCAGAAAAGCCCGCGCTCAAAATAAAATAGAAAAGATTTTTTTCTATTTTATTTTGAGCACGGGTTTTTGCCAGTAAAAAAACGTATTCGTGTGGTGTTTTTTGAAACGTATCAAATCAATAACCTAGACCCATACTTCGAGTTGTTTCATTCCCTAAATAAACTCGAACACTTAAGAAATCCGTCGGACAGGCGGACTCACATCTCTTACAACCAACACAGTCCTCTGTTCTTGGGGCAGAAGCTATTTGCTTAGCTTTACATCCATCCCAAGGTATCATTTCTAATACATCTGTGGGACAGGCTCGGACACATTGAGTACATCCTATACATGTATCATAAATCTTTACTGAATGTGACATTGTATCTATAGTAATTTTTGAACATCAAAAATGAAAATTATCGATCTAGTAAACTCCTAAATGAATCATATATTTATACACCAGATGAATCAATGATTTGTCAGAATTTTGCTAATCAAAATAGACGAGACGTCTAGATAAATTTAAAAGAACGAAGAGAGAAGGACCAGGATACTTTGATTGCTTATTATTTCGTTTTGCAAATGCAAACATGATCATACGTTGTGTAGCATACATGCTAATTTGAATTGATAAATATTACACTATTCAAAATTCTACTTTTGAGTAATTATGATTAATGCTATTTATTCAACAAATTTGATTGATTGATACGGGTTGATTTTCTGTTACGAGAAATTGAAGAAACAATAGCCGGTCCAATAGCTGCTTCAGCGGCTGCAATAGCTATAACAAAAATGGAAAAAATATTTCCTTTTAATTGGCGATTATCAAAAAAATCAGAGAAAGTTACGAGATTTATATTAACTGCATTCAGTATAAGTTCAAGACACATAAGGGCTCTAACCATA